ACTATATTATAATAAATAAACTATTAATAATAAGAAATTAATAATAATAAATAAAAAAAGAATATATAATATATATAAAAAAGATATATATATATAATAGTAGATAATAGTAGTAGATAATAGTAATAGTATCTACTATTTAGATCATATTTAATGAAAGAAAGAAAACATAGTTGTAACAATCAATATTCGTGATGCAATCATTGTTGGATTAGGTCCAAGACAAAGATTCTTTCTTGACCAAACTACAAGTATGGAACTCCATGATATGGAAAGACAGAATATAGAACCTAAAAAGATAATTGAGGTGGCTCGTTTTCGAATCGACTTTTGGACCCGAAAAAGAGAACAAAAATAAAGTCAATTTAAATTGAAAATTTCAATTAAATAATTAAATAAAGTAAAAGTTTTTGTTTCTCGATAGATCCTTTCGATGGATGGTGGAACACCTTTTTTTCTTCTTATTCGATATATTATGGGTAATTAACTAACCTATTTATTACTATACTAAATGCAATGAGTTAAAGTTAAAATAAGTAATAAGGTAGTATCAGGTCGTTCGCTCCAAAAAAATTGAATTGAAGCTATTTTCAAATCCAATTCTTTTATTCCAAAATTAATTAAAATAGAATTTCATCTTCGAATGAAGTTACACGACACAGTTCTTATTACTATTACTTTACTCAACTCAAAAATTGCACAATGAATTTGTTGATTCGGAATCACAGGATCGGTCGATGTCACATCTGATGAATCAAAATTTTTCTACCTATGTTATGTCACTCTATCTTTTTTTTAGTATTATCTATAATGACCGATGAATCATGAATTTTCCATTGGAACTAAACTAATTCTCTTAATTGGTTTTTATTACCCTCGTATCTGGGAAAAATGGAAACTTAGGTAAGTGTTTTATCAACATATGTAGAAAAAAAAACATATCTAATAAAGCCCTTTCATGCTTACTATAACTAGTTATTTCGGTTTTCTACTGGCTGCTTTAACTATAACCCCAGCTCTATTTATTGGTTTGAACAAGATACGACTTATTTGAAAATGAATTGAATAAATAATTCAGAAAAATAGTTCTCGGGAATTCCAGATATTCTATGGTTCTTTCCCGCACCAATTGCCAATTTTTTTCTTGGTCATTGAGATTCACGGATAATTCAGATTAATATTTAGGGATAGATCTTACCCCTTTTTTTTATCCCCTCAAATAAACCGAAATGATTGAAGTTTTTCTATTTGGAATCGTCTTAGGTCTAATTCCTATTACTTTGGCAGGATTATTTGTGACTGCATATTTACAATACAGACGTGGTGATCAGTTGGACCTTTGATTGAGTAACATTTCTTTTTTTGATTGACCTCCTACAGGGAGGAGGTCAAATTCCAGTTGCAATTCAACTTTGTTTTGTTAAGTTATTTTATTGTGATTCGACATATATAAGATAAACGGAATCACGCTCTGTAGGATTTGAACCTACGACATCGGGTTTTGGAGACCCGCGTTCTACCGAACTGAACTAAGAGCGCTTTCAAAGAAAATTTTTTTTTTTTCCACTTAACTTCTAACACATCTCGCATACATATAGTATCCAAAAATGAAAGATTATGCCCCATTTTAATCGATCTCAATTAATCTCTCGTTACTGTCCATAGGAGAAGTAATAGGTAGGGATGACAGGATTTGAACCCGTGACATTTTGTACCCAAAACAAACGCGCTACCAAGCTGCGCTACATCCCTTTTTAAAATTGTTGTACAGTGTCATTGTACAAAATACCTGTCTTGTTTTCCACATCTTTATTTTCTCCTCTATCTATATAGAACTTTCTTGTCATTTCTTGTTTTTGGTTTCATATAATAAAAGAATTATATACATCTGAAACCCAACCTAACGTATAAAAAAGAATGAATATTTATCCGTAATGCTCAGGAAGAAGGGGTCATCTTTTTCTTTTTTAGTGACAGGGAAATCTCATCTATTGGTTCATTGTACATATCCATTTTTGTTAGGAAATCCGCGTAAAAATAAATAAAAATGATCTTGTCTTGAACTACAGCATCTGACAATATATGTATTACAATAAAGAAGGAGGATTTTCAATGCGAGATCTAAAAACATATCTCTCCGTGGCACCTGTGTTAACTACTCTATGGTTTGGGTCTTTAGCGGGTCTATTGATAGAAATTAATCGTTTATTCCCAGATGCCCTGTCATTCCCCTTTTTTTCATTCTAGTTATTGATATGCGAAGAAATGAAGAAATAGAATTCCACATGACGTAACTAAAATTTCGCCTCTCCCTTTCAATTCTTTAGGATAGTAAGGAAAGAGAAAGAAAAAGTGTATTGAACCTCATAAGAAATCCGGTAGATCCAAGATCGAATTTGGGAAAACAGAAATAAAATTCAAATGTGTATCCAGTCTAGGGCAGGCTCCACGAAATCATAACATAAAAAGAAGATACTTAAATGAAATATTGGGATTTAGAATAGAAATAATTGATAGTTAGAAAGAAATTGTATTACTTAATTATTATTCTATTTTGTATTACTTAACTTAATATATACTATATTAATACATATTCTATTAATTAGATAATAAATTAATTAGATAAGATAATAAGAAGAATTACAACGAAATGTTTAGAAATGGAATTTCTAATTAGTAACTTCTATTGATTTTTTTTCTTCTTCTTCGGTTCGGATCGAAAATAGAAGAGTTAAGTTAAGTCGATCCAAAATCTAAAGGAGGTTCATGGCCAAGGGTAAAGATGTCAGAGTCAGAGTTATTTTGGAATGTACCAGTTGTGTCCGAAATAGTGTCAATAAGGAATCGCGGGGCATTTCTAGATATATTACTCAAAAGAATCGCCACAATACACCCAGTCGATTAGAATTGAGAAAATTTTGTCGCTATTGTCATAAGCATACGATTCATGGGGAAATCAAGAAATAGATCGAAGGAAACATCATGTGTTCGATCTTTCCAAAGAACAGGACAGGAAGAGTAAGAACTTAACATATATAATATACATAATATATACAAATCAAATATACAAATCAAACCCGATTTTATGTAGATATTATTTCATGTGTATAGATATATAGTATATGAATCAAATAATATATGAATCAAAGCCTATTTCGGTTGGATCTGAAATGAATAAATAAATAGAACTTTAGAGATAAGGAATAAACCATGGATAAATCCAAGCAACCTTTTCGTAAATACAAGCGATCTTTTCGTAGGCGTTTGCCCCCAATTGGATCGGGGGATCGAATCGATTATAGAAACATGAGTTTAATTAGTCGATTTATTAGTGAACAAGGAAAAATATTATCTAGACGAGTGAATAGATTGACCTTGAAACAACAACGATTAATTACTATTGCTATAAAACAAGCTCGTATTTTATCTTTGTTACCTTTTCTTAATAATGAGAAACAATTTGAGAGAGCTGAGTCGATCCCAAGAACTACAGGTCCTAGAACCAGAAATAAGTAGGTATACTCCTCAATTGACTCAAAAATCCAATTGGAACTCAAGCTCTGATGTTTTGTTCGGTTCGAAAAGGCCTAGAATCCAGATTTGATTCTTGTGTTATAATATAAGAAACAAAAAATGGGGTAGAAGAAGAAATATTTTTTTTTATTGAAAGATGTTCGTTCATTTCTACTACTTATCTTAATTTATTTTTATTCTATATCTTCCCGGAGTTCATTCTCCGGGGAATTCTGTTTCAATCATTCCTGTATATTACTTTGGAATCTCCTTTATTTGATAATCTTATTGGAAATCATGTAAAGACAATTCTTATTTGAGATAGCTATTTGCGCAAGTATTTTACGATTAAGAAGCAATTGCTTCTTGTACAGATTGTGTATTAATCTACTATAACTATGGAATACCTTATTCTCACGAGTTATTGCATTTATCCGAGTGATCCACAAACGACGAAAATCCCTCTTTTGTCTGCCTCTATCTCGATGAGAGGAAACCAAAGCTCTCATTTTCTGTTGAGTAATCGTTCGAGTAAGTCTTGAATGAGCCCCTCTAAAGGTTGATGCAAATAAACGAATTTTTGTTCGACGTCTCCGAGCTGTATATCCTCGTTTAACTCTAGTCATTGAATCAGATTAAAGCTTAATGAATAACTAATAGATTTCTCTTCTTTCAGTCATCCTTTTCCCCTTCCCAGGTCGATTAATAACAAAACGGATTATTCCGATATATAAAATATCAATTCCAATGGCTTTTGCTACTATGACCTTCCCAACCACGATTTTGTATTCTATTCCTTCCAGTTATTTCACTGGAAATAAGAAATTAGAACGATACTAAATAAAAAAAAAAAAAATAGTGGGTTCCATCGTTTCTATGGTTACCTCTTAAACGGTGAGGTCCTCTCTATACACCGGAGCCTCTTCTTTCATTTAATCAAATGTTATTGTTAACTTGTATAGTTCACACTCTTTGGCTCTACCTATCTACAGTAATAGCTCTTTTCACAAAAAGAGTTATCCATACAGTGACGGCATTTAATTATGAAAGTTGGCTAGGTAGCTGACCCTGTTAGTCCGTTCTTTCAAGAAAAGGAGCATAACCTTTTTGCTTCTTATGATACCATTTCCTCCGCTTAATGGATAACCATTTGCTACCAATGGGGAATTGCTTCTTATTTCAAATCTAGATGATTGGATTTGCACCAATGTAAACCATAAATTCCATATACAATATGGGTATATGATAGATCTTCTCTATCTATCCTATTCATTGGTACTGGTCATTGATACTGAAAAAATTGTCTCATTTGTCCGAACTTATGATCTGAACGAGTCGCACATACACCCTAGTACATGTTCCTCGACGCTGAGGACATCCTCTAAGAGCGGGAGATTTTGTAACATTTCTTATTGGCTGTCTTGTGTTTCTAATAAGTTGTTTAATAGTTGGCATGTCGTATGTATATATATGTATAAAAAAAAATGGGTTGGTTTAGATCGATCTTAACCTGATGATTGATCATCATGAATTATTTCTATTCAATATCAAATCACAGAAAATTTGAATTATGGTTTGAAATAAAATAGATTTATAGGAAATCCCCAGTATTTTCATTTTCGACCGCTACAAGATCAACAATGCCATGAGCTTGGGCTTCTGTTGCTGACATAAAAACATCCCTTTCCATATCCTCGGATACAACCCATAAAGGGTTGCCCGTTCTTTGTACATAAACCTTTGTTAGGGTTTCGCGAAGTTTCAGTAGTTCTTCCGCTTCCAGGATAAATTCCCCTGCTTGCGCCTCATAAAAAGAACTAGCAGGTTGGTGAATCATAACCCTGATGATATTGATATAACATCATGAACGGTTCTTCTATCTCGCATGATTGGGCTAAACTAAAGTAGGGGATAAAGAAATAACAAGAAAAAAAATCAAATAGAATTGAACAACCGTACAGGCATCTTTTGTTCATTGCATACGGCTCCGCAATGGAATTGACTTTTTCTTCTCTTCTATTCTATCGAAGAAAGAAATAGAATCCATCTAATCCAGATCGTTGAATGATCCATTTACCACCCTTCCCTTCGTAGAAGTAAAAAAGAATACTATGATGGTTCTGTTACTTTATATATTTATCTCGTCTGTGATTTAGCAATCCCAAAGTTTCTTTTTGATACGATCAAATAAGTAAAAAATGATCTTTTTTTTTTCATTTTCGTACTCTTTCTTTCATAGCATAAGTATCAGAAAGAGACTTCTGGTGTGGAAGAAAAGTGGTTTGTGACGCTGAAATGTACTCCCGACACATAAGATCAAATCGGAAATAACCTTTATTTCATACTACTATCTCGATACAAAATCTCATGTTATGAAAAAAAATAATGGTTTGCTCATATCGAACTCGAAGTGCCATGCTATTATTACTTATAATTTTCTTTTATAATCAATATGGCGAAGGCATAGTCTTCTTTTTTTTTCAATCAAATAAAAACTCATTGGCGCCAAGCGTGAGGGAATGCTAGACGTTTGGTAATTTCTCCTCCGACCAGAATAAAAGATCCCATTGACGCGGCTAATCCCATGCATATTGTATGCACATCAGGTGGCACAAATTGCATAGTATCATAAATGGCTATTCCTGGTATTACCCATCCGCCGGGAGAGTTTATAAACAAATAAAGATCCCTAGTATCATCTTCTATACTGAGATATACCATGAGACCAACAAGTTGATTTGAGATCTCGCTATCAACCTCTTGGCCTAAAAAAAGTAATCTTTCTCGATAAAGTCGGTTGATTAGGACAAAATTGCATCTCTAAGGAAAAAATTGCATCCCTTAGGAACCGTACGTGCACCTTTGGATGCATACGGTTCAAAAAAAATTGCGAAAAAAAAAAGAATCAATGTGTCGATTCCAGTTTTATTTCTTTTTATTTTTTTTTATGTAACAGGTTTTTTTAATGAAAGGTCTTCTATTAAAAAAAACGAGATGAGTTTTGGCTCCCTTCCCTCTAAAAAAAAAAGAGATTACTGAACTTATTAAACTAACCTATCATTGATGTATTGTTTCATCGATATTAAAATCACGATGTCATTGTCTTGTTCCTGAATGGGCCCTTTCAATTCTTTTAGGTTCATGGTCTACCCCGGGAAAAGATCTGTCCGAATTCTATTTGCACATATAGGACAAATGGTCTCAGTACCATTTTTTTGTTATGACTTCTTTTTTTTTTAGTTAATTTCGTGTCTTGCTTTCCCAAAACTATTTGATGTATTCATCATACTATTCCGTTGGTTGGCAATTTGGGATCACTACTATCACTACTATAGTAATAGTAGGTATAAAGTAATAGTAGGTATAAGAATCATTTATGATACAAGTGGTAATCGTACATATATTATATTAACAATTTGTTATTGATTTGGTATTTTCTGAACGGAGCCTGGATACTTTATTTTATCAGTCCAAGTAAACCATAAATTCTTATAAATTTATAATATTGATCCCCAATATAAAATAAATTGATCTAATTGCACTTCACGCTCCGAATGATTGATTGATGCTTCACTCAATACAATATCTCTTGGGCGAAACAGAGGATATCTCGATCAGGGGAGAGAACGGGTAAATCCCATATGACCCAATATGTCTGACAAGTCGCACTATACGTCAACCCAAACCGCATCTTCCTCTCCAGGACTCCGAAAAGGTACTTTTGGAACACCAATGGGCATTAAATTAAAGAAAAAAATTTAGTACTATACTTCACTTTAATATGGAAACGTAACAATCAATGGTTTATTGTCTTCATTCCTTTTTTCTCTTTATTCTATTTGATACATAGATTGGAAAGTTTATAGAGTAAGACAGAATGAATAAAGAAAAAATTTGAACGAAGAAATCGATCGTTCGAATGATAAACAAGTATCTATCCATTCGTTCCCCAAAAATGGGACCAATCCTCCCATTGCGTATTGGTACTTATCGGGTATAGAATAGATCTACTTCTCTTTGTTCTTACGAAGAAAATTGTTCCGTTATTTTCAATGGAATAAATATTAATCCTTTCTGATACAGAATCTACTGAAAAGGTTAGGTACATAGTATATATAGATATAGTCTTTTCCAACGCGATAAAATAAAGTGACATAGTGTCTATTTTTCTTTGATAAAGAGGTATTTCCATGGGTTTGCCTTGGTATCGTGTTCATACTGTCGTATTGAATGATCCCGGTCGATTGCTTTCTGTTCATATAATGCATACAGCTCTAGTTTCTGGTTGGGCTGGTTCGATGGCTTTATACGAATTAGCAGTTTTTGATCCCTCTGATCCCGTTCTTGATCCAATGTGGAGACAAGGTATGTTCGTTATACCCTTCATGACTCGTTTAGGAATAACCAATTCGTGGGGTGGTTGGAGTATTTCAGGAGGAACTATAACAAATCCGGGTATTTGGAGTTATGAAGGTGTGGCAGGGGCACATATAGTGTTTTCCGGCTTGTGCTTCTTGGCAGCTATCTGGCATTGGGTATATTGGGACCTAGAAATATTCTGTGATGAACGTACGGGAAAACCTTCTTTGGATTTGCCCAAGATCTTTGGAATTCATTTATTTCTCTCAGGGGTAGCTTGCTTTGGCTTTGGTGCATTTCATGTAACAGGTTTGTATGGTCCTGGAATATGGGTGTCCGATCCTTATGGACTAACTGGAAAAGTACAATCTGTAAATCCAGCGTGGGGCGCGGAAGGTTTTGATCCTTTTGTTCCGGGAGGAATAGCCTCTCATCATATTGCAGCGGGTACTTTGGGCATATTAGCTGGCCTATTCCATCTTAGTGTCCGTCCGCCTCAACGTCTATACAAAGGATTACGTATGGGCAATATTGAAACTGTACTTTCCAGTAGTATCGCTGCTGTTTTTTTTGCAGCTTTTGTTGTTGCTGGAACTATGTGGTATGGTTCAGCAACTACCCCAATCGAATTATTTGGTCCTACTCGTTATCAGTGGGATCAGGGATACTTTCAGCAAGAAATATATCGAAGAGTTAGTGCCGGGCTAGCCGAAAATCTTAGTTTATCGGAAGCTTGGTCTAAAATTCCCGAAAAATTAGCTTTTTATGATTATATTGGTAATAATCCGGCAAAAGGGGGATTATTCAGAGCAGGCTCAATGGACAATGGGGATGGAATTGCTGTTGGATGGTTAGGACACCCCGTCTTTAGAGATAAAGAAGGGCGCGAGCTTTTTGTACGTCGTATGCCTACTTTTTTTGAAACATTTCCGGTAGTTTTGGTAGATGAAGACGGAATTGTGAGAGCTGATGTTCCTTTTAGAAGGGCAGAATCAAAGTATAGTGTTGAACAAGTAGGTGTTACTGTTGAGTTCTATGGTGGCGAACTTAATGGAGTAAGTTATTCTGATCCTGCTACTGTGAAAAAATATGCTAGACGTGCCCAATTAGGTGAAATTTTTGAATTAGATCGGGCTACTTTGAAATCCGATGGTGTTTTTCGTAGCAGTCCAAGGGGTTGGTTCACTTTTGGGCATGCTACGTTTGCTTTTCTCTTCTTTTTCGGACACATTTGGCATGGCGCTAGAACCTTGTTCAGAGATGTTTTTGCTGGTATTGATCCAGATTTGGATGCTCAAGTGGAATTTGGAGCATTCCAAAAACTTGGAGATCCAACTACAAGGAGACAGGTAGTCTGATACGACATTGTTGTGGTATCTTTCGCCTCTATTTTTTTTTGATTTGACATCGGGTATCAGAGAAATCTTGACTTGAATCACCATCTTTTCTTTGACTTTTTTTCTTTCTTTATATGATATGGTAAATGATCCCAAATGAATAGGTGTGGAAGCTATAATTGTAAACCACGATCGAATCCATGGAAGCATTGGTTTATACATTCCTTTTAGTCTCGACTTTAGGGATAATTTTTTTCGCTATCTTTTTTCGAGAACCGCCTAAGGTTCCGACTAAAAAAATGAAATAACTTTTCGAAATAATTTAATTGAAGTAATGAGCCTCCCAATATGGGAGGCTCATTACTTCAACTAGTCCCCGTGTTCTTCGAATGGATCTCTTAGTTGTTGAGAGGGTTGCCCAAAAGCGGTATATAAGGCGTACCCAGTAAAGCTTACAAGTAAACCAGATATGGAGATGGCGACTAGGGTTGCTGTTTCCATTTTTAGATAATTTCAAGATCACAATGGATCTACGATAAGATCGCTTATTTACAACTACAACGGAATAGTATACAAAGTCAACAGATCTCAACCAATCGTTAAATAGGATTTATGGCTACACAAACCGTTGAGGATAGTTCTAGATCTGGGCCAAGACGAACTACTGTAGGGGATTTATTGAAACCATTGAATTCGGAATATGGTAAAGTAGCTCCGGGATGGGGGACTACACCACTTATGGGGGTCGCAATGGCTCTATTTGCGATATTTCTATCTATTATTTTGGAAAT